AATTCGTTATGTATGGATGATGAGATTCCATTGATACAGAGCCAATTCCAATAGACTTATTGAACGTTCCCATTGGTGTGCATCCAGCAGGAATTGAACCTACGAATTTGCCAATTATGAGTTGGGCGCTTTAACCATTCAGCCATGGATGCTTAACAGGGCTCATCGTACATCGTGAATAACCAAATTCCAATTGAAATGAAATCTTTAGGAGGAATCAATGAAAATCTTTAGGAGGAATCAATGAAACGACATCAATTCAAATCCTGGATCTTCGAATTGAGAGAGATATTGAGAGAGATCAAAAATTCTCACTATTTCTTAGATTCATGGATCAAATTCGATTCAGTGGGATCTTTCACTCACATTTTTTTCCACCAAGAACGTTTTATGAAACTCTTTGACCCCCGAATTTGGAGTATCCTACTTTCACGTGATTCACAGGGTTCAACAAGCAATCGATATTTCATGATCAAAGGTGTAGTACTGCTTGTAGTAGCGGTCCTTATATCTCGTATTAACAATCAAAAGATGGTCGAAAGAAAAAATCTCTATTTGATGGGGCTTCTTCCTATACCTATGAATTCCATTGGACCCAGAAATGAGACATTGGAAGAATCTTTTTGGTCTTCCAATATCAATAGGTTGATTGTTTCGCTCCTGTATCTTCCAAAAGGGAAAAAGATTTCTGAGAGTTGTTTCATGGATCCGCAAGAGAGTACTTGGGTTCTCCCAATAAATAAAAAGTGTATCATGCCTGAATCGAACCGGGGTTCGCGGTGGTGGAGGAACCGGATCGGAAAAAAGAGGGATTCTAGTTGTAAGATAGCTAATGAAACCGTAGCTGGAATTGAGATCTCATTCAAAGAGAAAGATAGCAAATATCTGGGGTTTCTTTTTTTATCCTATACGGATGATCCGATCCGCAAGGACCATGATTGGGAATTGTTTGATCGTCTTTCTCCGAGGAAGAAGCGAAACATAATCAACTTGAATTCGGGACAGCTATTCGAAATCTTAGGGAAAGACTTGATTTGTTATCTCATGTCTGCTTTTTGTGAAAAACGACCAATTGAAGGGGAGGGTTTCTTCAAACAACAAGGAGCTGAGGCAACTATTCAATCAAATGATATTGAGCATGTTTCCCATCTCTTCTCGAGAAACAAGTGGGGTATTTCTTTGCAAAATTGTGCTCAATTTCATATGTGGCAATTCCGACAAGATCTCTTCGTTAGTTGGGGGAAGAATCAGCACGAATCGGATTTTTTGAGGAACGTATCGAGAGAGAATTGGATTTGGTTAGACAATGTGTGGTTGGTAAACAAGGATCGGTTTTTTAGCAGGGTACGGAATGTATTGTCAAATATTCAATATGATTCCACAAGATCTATTTTCGTTCAAGTAACGGATTCTAGCCAATCGAAAGGATCTTCTGATCAATTCAGAGATCTTTTCGATTCCATTAGAAATGAGGATTCAGAATATCACACATTGATCGATCAAACAGAGATTCAGCAACTAAAAGAAAGATCGATTCTTTGGGATCCTTCCTTTCTTCAAACGGAACGAACAGAGATAGAATCAGATCGATTCCCGAAATGCCTTTTTGGATCTTCCTCAATGTCCCGGCTATTCACGAAACGTGAGAAGCAGATGAATAATCATCTGCTTCCGAAAGAAATCGAAGAATTTCTTGGGAATCCTACAAGATCAATTCGTTCTTTTTTCTCTGACAGATGGTCAGAACTTCATCTGGGTTCGAATCCTACCGAGAGGTCCACTAGAGATCAGAAATTTTGGAAGAAAAAACAAGATGTTTCTTTTGTCCCTTTCAGGCGATCGGAAAATAAAGAAATGGTTGATATATTCAAGATAATTACGTATTTACAAAATACCGTCTCAATTCATCCTATTTCATCAGATCCGGGATGTGATATGGTTCCGAAGGATGAACCAGATATGGACAGTTCCAATAAGATTTCATTCTTGAACAAAAATCCATTTTTGGATTTATTTCATCTATTCCATGACCGGAACAAAGGGGGATACACGTTACACCACGATTTTGAATCAGAAGAGAGATTTCAAGAAATGGCAGATCTATTCACTCTATCAATAACCGAGCCGGATCTGGTGTATCATAGGGGATTTGCTTTTTCTTCGGTCCGGATCCACTGCGGGAATGATTTGGAAGATCCAAAACGAAAAACAGCGGTATTTGCTAGCAACAACATCATGGAGGCAGTCAATCAATATAGATTGATCCGAAATCTGATTCAAATCCAATATAGCACCTATGGGTACATAAGAAATGTATCGAATCGATTCTTTTTAATGAATAGATCCGATCGCAACTTCGAATATGGAATTCAAAGGGATCAAATAGGAAATGATACTCTGAATCATATAACTATAATGAAAATGAAATATACGATCAACCAACATTTATCGAATTTGAAAAAGAGTCAGAAGAAATGGTTTGATCCTCTTATTTCTCGAA